TCTGGAAATAAAAGAATATATAATAAGATAAAAACAAATAAAGAATTGGAAATACAGTTCGAGTTCGAATTCCGCAGAGAATATAGATATTGTTATCTACTATACTATAATAATGAACTATAATAATGATAGACAAATGAAATTAACGACTTTCTTAAGCTCAAGATTCTTATTCATCCACTTTCTATTTTGAAAACGAATTGAGTGACCTTGAAAATTCACTCATTCAACTTGAATAAAATAAGAAATAAACTAAACTAAAATGGAATGAAATTCGATTAGGTGGTACCGCCGAAATCGAGTGCTAATTAAAAAATTAACCGATCAACTTTCTATCGAACATTTTTTCATTCGATCCTCAATAAATTTCAATATATTTCAGTTTTATTATTATGAAAATAAATCCTACTACTTCGGTTCCTGGAGTTTCCACACTTGAAAAAAAAAACCTAGGACGTATCGCTCAAATCATTGGTCCAGTACTGGATGTATCCTTTACCCCCGGGAAGATGCCTAATATTTATAACGCTCTGGTAGTTAAAGGTCGAGATACTATCGGTCAAGAAATTAATGTGACTTGTGAGGTACAACAATTATTAGGAAATAATCGAGTTAGAGCTGTAGCTATGAGTGCTACAGATGGTCTAATGAGAGGAATGGAAGTGATTGACACGGGAGCTCCTCTAAGTGTTCCAGTCGGCGGAGCTACTCTAGGCCGAATTTTCAACGTGCTTGGAGACCCTGTTGATGAGTTAGGCCCCGTAGATACTCGTACAACATCTCCTATTCATAGATCTGCACCCGCGTTTATACAGTTAGATACAAAATTATCTATTTTTGAAACAGGAATCAAAGTCGTAGATCTTTTAGCCCCTTACCGGCGTGGAGGAAAAATAGGACTATTCGGAGGGGCTGGAGTGGGGAAAACCGTGCTCATTATGGAATTGATCAACAACATTGCGAAAGCTCATGGGGGTGTATCCGTATTTGGAGGAGTAGGTGAACGTACTCGTGAAGGAAATGATCTTTACATGGAAATGAAAGAATCCGGAGTAATTAATGAACAAAATATTGCAGAATCAAAAGTGGCTCTAGTCTACGGTCAGATGAATGAGCCCCCCGGAGCTCGTATGAGAGTTGGTTTGACAGCTCTAACTATGGCGGAATATTTCCGAGATGTTAATGAACAAGATGTACTTCTATTTATCGACAACATCTTCCGTTTTGTCCAAGCAGGATCTGAAGTCTCCGCCTTATTGGGTCGAATGCCTTCCGCTGTGGGTTATCAACCCACCCTGAGTACCGAAATGGGTTCTTTACAAGAAAGAATTACTTCTACCAAAGAGGGATCCATAACTTCTATTCAAGCAGTTTATGTGCCTGCAGACGATTTGACCGACCCCGCTCCTGCCACTACATTTGCACATTTAGATGCTACAACCGTACTATCAAGAGGATTAGCTGCAAAAGGTATCTATCCCGCAGTAGATCCTTTAGATTCAACATCAACTATGCTCCAACCACGAATCGTGGGTGAAGAACATTATGAAACTGCACAAAGAGTAAAGCAAACTTTACAACGTTATAAAGAACTTCAGGACATTATAGCTATCCTTGGGTTGGACGAATTATCCGAAGAAGATCGCTTGATCGTAGCAAGAGCACGAAAAATTGAGCGTTTCCTATCACAACCCTTTTTTGTAGCAGAAGTTTTTACCGGTTCCCCCGGTAAATATGTTGATTTAGCCGAAACAATTAGAGGGTTTAAATCGATCCTTTCCGGCGAATTAGATGGTCTTCCTGAACAAGCCTTTTATTTGGTAGGTAACATTGATGAAGCTACTGCGAAGGCTACGAATTTAGAAATGGAGAGTAAATTGAAGAAATGAGCTTAAATCTTTGTGTACTAACTCCTAATCGAATTGTTTGGGATTCAGAAGTGAAAGAAATTATTTTATCTACGAATAGTGGACAAATTGGCGTATTACCAAACCACGCCCCTATTGCCACAGCTGTGGATATAGGTATATTAAGAATACGCCGTAACGATGAATGGTTAACGATGGCTCTGATGGGCGGTTTTGCTAGAATAGGCAATAATGAAATTACTATTTTAGTAAATGACGCGGAAAAGGGTAGTGACATTGATCCACAAGAAGCTCAAGAAACTCTTGAACTAGCGGAAGCTAACTTAAGGAAAGCAGAAGGCAAGAGACAAACAATTGAGGGAAACCTAGCTGTCCGACGGGCTAGGACACGAGTCGAGGCTATCAATGCGGGTTTACAACCAGTAAGTGTGTACAAATAATCAAAGGAACTTCTATATAAACGGAACCTACGGCTATCGATGCTTTTTTTTATTCTTATTTTTCTTATTCTGCCCATTGATTAAAAAAATGAATAGAAAAAAATACAAAAAATAAAAGAAGATAGTCTAACTTAATAAAACTTATTAGATACCAGAGTTTTGGTATCTAATAAGATCTACCTACTATTGGAT